ATCCCGCTTTTCTATGTTCTATAGATTTGTATGTAACTATTGAGAGTGAAGATATTCTACATAATGTGAATATTCCCCCCAAAAGTTTTCTTTTAGTTCAAAACGATCAATATGTAGAATCCGAACAAGTGATTGCTGAGATTCGCGCAGGAACATCTACTTTGAATTTGAAAGAGAAGGTTCGCAAACATATTTATTCTGATTCAGATGGAGAAATGCACTGGAGTACTGATGTGTATCATGCACCTGAATTTACATATGGGAATGTTCATTTATTATCAAAAACAAGTCATTTATGGATATTATTAGGGGAGCCGTGCCGTTCCAGTCTAGTCTCCCTTTCGATCCACAGGGATCAGGATCAAAAGAGTGCGCATTCCCTTTCTGTCAAGCGAAGATCTATTTCCAACCTCTCAGAAACTAATGATCGGGCGAGACAAAAAATCTTTAGTGCGCATTTTTCTGGTCAAAAAGAAGATAGGATTGCTGATTATTCAGACCTCAATCGAATCATATGTACTGATCATTCTAATCTCGTATATCCGGCTATTCTACCTATTCTAGCCGAGAATTCGGATTTTTTGTCAAATTTATTATCAAAGAGGCGAAAAAATCAATTCATCATTCCACTCCAATCGATTCAAGAATGCAAGAAGGAACTAATGCCCTGTTTAGGTATCTCGATGAAAATCCCCACAAATGGTATTTTCTGTGGAAATAGTATTATTGCTTATTTCGACGATCCTCGGTACCGAAGAATGAGTTCGGGCAGTACTAAATATGGGACTCTAGAAATGCATTCAATCGTGAAAAAAGAGGATTTGATTCAGTATCGAGGAGTGAGGGAATTTCGACCAAAACACCAAAAGAAAGTAGATCGATTTTTTTTCATTCCCGAAGAAGTGCATATCTTACCCGGATCTTCTTCCATTTCCATAATGGTACGGAACAATAGTATCATTGGGGTAGATACACAAATCACCTTAAATATAAGAAGCCGAGTAGGCGGGTTGGTCAGGGTGGAGAAAAAAAAAAAAAGAATTGAACTGAAAATCTTTTCTGGAGATATATATTTCCCTGGAAGAGCAGATAAGATATCCCGACATAGCGGCGTTTTGATACCACCAGGAACAAGAAAAACAAATGACAAGGAATCCAAAAAAGTGAAAAATTGGATCTATGTCCAACGGATTACGCCGAGCAAGAAAAAGTTTTTTGTCTTGGTTCGACCTGTCGTCACATATGAAATAATGGACGGTATAACTTTGGCCACACTTTTCCCCCCCGATCTATTGCAGGAAATAGATAATGTGCAACTTCGAGTTGTCAATTATATCCTTTATGGAAATGGCAAACCAATTCGAGGAATTTCTGACACAAGTATTCAATTAGTTCGGACGTGTTTAGTTTTGAATTGGAACCAAGACAAAAAAAGTTCTTCTAGTGAAGCAGCCCGCGCCTCCGTTGTTGAACTAAGGACAAACGATTTGATTCGTCATTTCCTAAGAATCGACTTCGTAAAATCCCCAATTTCGTATATCGGAAAAAGGAACGATCCTTGGGGTTTAGGATTGCTCGCTGATAATGGATTAGATTGGACCAATATCAATCCCTATTCCAAGGCAAGAATTCAACAAACCCTTAACCAAAATCAAGGAACTATTCATACATTTTTGAATAGAAATAAGGGATGTCAGTCGTTGAGCATTTTGTCATCATCCAATTGTTCTCGAATGGACCTAGTCAACGGTGCAAAATATCACAACGTCATACAAGAATCAATTCAAGAGGATCCTCTAATTCCAATTAGGAATTCATTGGGTCCTTTAGGAACATCCCTTCCAATTGCGAATTTTTATTCATTTGATCGGTTACTAACTCATAATCAGATCTTAGTAACTAACTATTTGCAACTTGACAATTTAAAACAGCCCTTTCAAGTATTAAAATTGAAATATTATTTAATTGCGGAAAATGGGAAAATTTATAATCCAAATCCACGCAGTAAGATTCTTTCGAATCCATTGAATTTGAATTGGTATTTTCTCCACCACAATTATTGTGCGGAGACATCTAAAATAATGAGTCTTGGACAGTTTATTTGTGAAAATGTCTGTATAGCCAAAAAAAGACCCCCCCTCAAATCGGGTCAAGTTATCCTTGTTCAAGTTGATTCTGTAGTAATACGATCAGCTAAGCCTTATTTAGCCACCCCGGGAGCAACTGTTCGTGGCCTTTATGGAGAAACTTTTTACGAAGGAGATACATTAGTTACATTTCACTATGAAAAATCGAGATCCGGTGATATAACACAAGGTCTTCCAAAAGTAGAACAGGTATTAGAAGTGCGTTCCGTTGATTCAATATCGATGAATCTAGAAAGGAGGGTTGAGGGTTGGAACAAATGTATAACAAGAATTCTTGGAATTCCTTGGGGATTCTTGATTGGTGCTGAGCTAACTATAGCGCAAAGTCGCATCTCTTTGGTTAATAAGATCCA